GCTAGCGTAGCTTAATACAAAGCATAACACTGAAGATGTTAAGATGGGTCCTAAGAAACTCCGCATGCACAAAGGCATGGTCCCGACCTTACTATCAGCTCTAGCCCAACTTACACATGCAAGTCTCCGCAGCCCCGTGAATATGCCCTCAATCCCCCGCCCGGGGACGAGGAGCGGGCATCAGGCACAAACCTTAGCCCAAGACGCCTAGCCAAGCCACACCCCCAAGGGAATTCAGCAGTGATAAACATTAAGCCATGAGTGAAAGCTTGACTTAGTCAGGGCTAAAAGGGCCGGTAAAACTCGTGCCAGCCACCGCGGTTAAACGAGAGGCCCTAGTTGATATTATTACGGCGTAAAGGGTGGTTAAGGAAAGCACAACAATAAAGCCGAATGGCCCTCTGGCCGTCATACGCTTCCGGGTGTCCGAAGTCCAACTCACGAAAGTAGCTTTAATACAGCCCACCTGACCCCACGAAAGCTGAGAAACAAACTGGGATTAGATACCCCACTATGCTCAGCCATAAACCTAGACATCCAACTACAATTAAACGTCCGCCCGGGTACTACGAGCATCAGCTTGAAACCCAAAGGACCTGACGGTGCCTTAGACCCCCCTAGAGGAGCCTGTTCTAGAACCGATAACCCCCGTTAAACCTCACCACTTCTAGCCACCCCAGCCTATATACCGCCGTCGTCAGCTTACCCTGTGAAGGCAACAAAAGTAAGCAAAATGGGCACAACCCAGAACGTCAGGTCGAGGTGTAGCGTACGAAGCGGAAAGAAATGGGCTACATTTTCTATATATAGAACACTACGAATAATGCAACATGAAATAGTGCTTGAAGGAGGATTTAGTAGTAAAAAGGAAGCAGAGTGTCCTTTTGAACCCGGCTCTGAGGCGCGTACACACCGCCCGTCACTCTCCCCTGTCAAAACGCAACAAAGATATATAACACTAAAGCACTGACAAGGGGAGGCAAGTCGTAACATGGTAAGTGTACCGGAAGGTGCACTTGGATTAAACTCAGGACGTGGCTGAGCAAGTTAAGCATCTCACTTACACCGAGAAGACATCCATGCAAATTGGATCGCCCTGAGCTAAACAGCTAGCTTAATCACCAATATAATTCAACAATGTTCATAACAAGACATAACCCCGCACCAAAAACTAAACCATTTTTTTACCTGAGTATGGGAGACAGAAAAGGTTCTACCCCAGAGCAATAGAAAAAGTACCGCAAGGGAAAGCTGAAAGAGAAATGAAATAACCCATATAAGCACTAAAAAACAAAGACTAAACCTTGTACCTTTTGCATCATGATTTAGCCAGTACCCTCAAGCAAAGAGTCCTTTAGTTTGACACCCCGAAACCAGGTGAGCTACCCCGAGACAGCCTATATAATTTAGGGCTAACCCGTCTCTGTGGCAAAAGAGTGGGAAGAGCTCCGGGTAGAAGTGACAGACCTACCGAACCTGGTGATAGCTGGTTGCCTAAGAAATGGATAGAAGTTCAGCCCCGCACGCCCCAAACCAAAAATTTCCTACCTTAAGGTATTTAAGGGTAATATGCGGGAGTTAGTCAGAGGGGGTACAGCCCCTCTAACAAAGGATACAACCTTCACAGGAGGATAAAGATCACAATATACAAAACCTGCCGTTCTAGTGGGCCTAAAAGCAGCCATCTAAGCAGAAAGCGTTAAAGCTCAGACAGAAAAAAGTTTACTATACCGATAAATAATCTTACTCCCCTAACTATATTAGGCTAACCCATGCCCACATGGAAGAAATTATGCTAAAATGAGTAACAAGAAGACCTGTTCTTCTCCTAACACAAGTGTAAGCCAGATCGGACAAACCGCTGGAAATTAACGAACCCAACCAAAGAGAGTGATGTGGACAATAGAGAAACCAGGAAAACCCCACAACTGAACATCGTTAACCCCACACTGGAGTGTTATTTAAAAGGAAAGACTAAAAGAAAGGGAAGGAACTCGGCAAACACAAGCCTCGCCTGTTTACCAAAAACATCGCCTCCTGCAACTAAACCAAGTATAGGAGGTCCAGCCTGCCCAGTGACTACGGGTTCAACGGCCGCGGTATTTTGACCGTGCAAAGGTAGCGCAATCACTTGTCTTTTAAATAGAGACCTGTATGAATGGCCAAACGAGGGCTTAGCTGTCTCCCCCTTCCAGTCAGTGAAATTGATCTATCCGTGCAGAAGCGGGTATAGATATACAAGACGAGAAGACCCTTTGGAGCTTAAGGTACAAAACTTAACCACGTAAAACGACTCAATAAAAAGCAAGAACTTAGTGGAAAATAAGAATTTACCTTCGGTTGGGGCGACCACGGAGGAAAAACCAGCCTCCGAGTGGAACGGGCCAAACCCCTAGAGCCAAGAGAAACATCTCCAAGCCACAGAACATCTGACCATTAATGATCCGGCCATGCAGCCGATCAACGAACCAAGTTACCCTAGGGATAACAGCGCAATCCTCTCCCAGAGTCCATATCGACGAGGGGGTTTACGACCTCGATGTTGGATCAGGACATCCTAATGGTGCAGCCGCTATTAAGGGTTCGTTTGTTCAACGATTAAAGTCCTACGTGATCTGAGTTCAGACCGGAGCAATCCAGGTCAGTTTCTATCTGTAATGCTACTTTTCCTAGTACGAAAGGATCGGAAAAGAGGGGCCCATACTTGAAGCACGCCCCGCCCCTAATTAATGAAAACAAATAAATTAAATAAAGGGAGGGCTAAAACCCCTGCCAGCCAAAATAAGGACATACTGGGGTGGCAGAGCATGGTAAATTGCGAAAGGCCTAAGCCCTTTAAACCAGAGGTTCAAATCCTCTTCCCAGTTTATGCTAAACACTCTGATAAACCACTTAGTTAACCCCCTAGCCTATATTGTGCCAGTATTACTAGCAGTAGCCTTCCTCACCCTAATTGAACGTAAAGTATTAGGATATATACAACTACGAAAGGGGCCCAACGTGGTAGGGCCCTATGGACTACTACAACCCATCGCCGATGGGGTAAAACTCTTTATTAAAGAACCCGTACGTCCCTCTACGTCATCCCCATTTTTATTTTTAGCAACCCCAATTCTTGCACTCACCCTAGCCCTGACTCTATGAGCACCTATACCCATGCCCCACCCCGTGATTGACCTAAACCTAGGAGTTCTATTTATTCTAGCCCTATCGAGCCTCGCGGTCTATTCCATTTTAGGGTCCGGGTGAGCCTCAAACTCAAAATACGCACTAATCGGAGCCCTACGAGCAGTGGCTCAAACAATTTCCTACGAGGTAAGCCTCGGGCTTATTTTACTATCAGTTATTATTTTCTCAGGAGGATACACTCTGCAAACATTTAACACAGCCCAGGAAAGCATCTGGTTGTTGGCCCCTGCTTGGCCTCTAGCCGCAATATGATACATTTCAACGCTAGCAGAAACCAACCGAGCACCCTTTGACCTAACAGAGGGAGAATCAGAGCTAGTATCGGGCTTCAACGTAGAATATGCAGGGGGGCCCTTCGCCCTGTTCTTCCTGGCCGAATATGCAAATATTCTGTTAATGAATACCCTATCAGCCGTGTTATTTTTAGGGACATCCCACTACCCAAACATCCCAGAACTAACAACCATCAGCCTCATGACCAAAGCTGCACTTCTATCTATTCTATTCCTATGGGTACGAGCTTCCTACCCACGATTCCGATATGACCAGCTCATACACCTCGTATGAAAGAATTTTTTACCCCTAACACTAGCTCTCGTATTATGACATATTTCTCTACCAATTGCACTAGCAGGCCTCCCCCCTCAGCTGTAATCAAGGAACTGTGCCCGAATGTCCAAGGACCACTTTGATAGAGTGGCTAATAGGGGTTGAAGTCCCCTCAGTTCTTAGAAAGAAGGGGGTCGAACCCATGCCCAAGAGATCAAAACTCTTAGTGCTTCCTCTACACCACTTTCTAGGATGGGGTCAGCTAATTAAGCTTTCGGGCCCATACCCCGGACATGACGGTTAAAGTCCCTCCTCCATCAATGAACCCCTACGTACTTATAATTCTGTTATCCAGCCTGGGACTGGGAACTACCCTGACCTTCGCCAGCTCCCACTGACTACTAGCCTGAATGGGTCTGGAAATTAATACCCTAGCAATCGTTCCCTTAATAGCACAGTACCACCACCCTCGAGCAGTAGAAGCGACCACAAAGTACTTCCTAATTCAAGCCACTGCAGCGGCAATGATTTTATTTGCAGGCACAACAAATGCTTGAATTTCAGGAGAGTGAGATATAAACAACATATCAAGCCCCATCGCTGCTACAATAATTATAATTGCTCTAGCCCTTAAAATTGGGCTAGCACCAATGCACTTTTGAATGCCAGAGGTCCTACAAGGCCTAGATCTTCTAACCGGCTTAATTTTATCAACCTGGCAAAAACTCGCCCCCCTTGCTCTCATTATTCAAACAGCCCAGGCCATCGACCCCCTTCTGCTAACAACACTAGGACTTATATCCACACTAGCAGGAGGATGAGGAGGATTAAACCAGACCCAGCTACGAAAGATCCTGGCCTACTCCTCCATCGCACATATGGGCTGAATAATTATTGTACTTCAGTACGCCCCCCAACTCACACTCATCGCACTAGGGACCTACATCTTCATAACCTCAGCAGCATTTCTTACCCTAAAATCAGCATCCGCCACAAAAATTAATACCCTAGCGATAATTTGACCAAATAATCCAACCCTAACAGCAACCACGGCCCTCGTGCTACTATCATTAGGCGGACTCCCTCCACTAACAGGATTTATGCCAAAATGACTAATTTTACAAGAAATGGCAAAACAGGGCCTCCCCATCACCGCTACAATTATGGCCCTAGCAGCCCTACTTAGCCTATACTTTTACCTTCGACTTTGTTATGCAATGACGCTCACCATTTCCCCCAATATAACCAACTCATTCACCCCCTGACGGGCCCAGATGACTCAGAACTCCGTGCCATTAGCCCTCTCCACTACCATCGCACTAGGCCTACTGCCTGTGACCCCGGCCATTCTTATATTGGCCACCTAGGGGCTTAGGATAGCATAAGACCAAGAGCCTTCAAAGCTCTAAGCAGAAGTGAAAATCTTCTAGCCCCTGGTTAAGACCTACAAGACTCTATCTTGCATTTTTTAATTGCAAATCAAATGTTTTTATTAAACTAAGGCCTTTCTAGATGGGAAGGCCTCGATCCTACAAACTCTTAGTTAACAGCTAAGTGCTCAAACCAGCGAGCATCCATCTACTTTTCCCGCCATGGCCTAGTAGGGCGGGAAAAGCCCCGGCAGAGTATTAGTCTACGTCTTTGGATTTGCAATCCAACATGTTTCTTCACCACGGGGCTGTGATAGGGAGAGGACTCAAACCTCTGTCTTCGGGGCTACAACCCACCGCCTGGACACTCGGCTACCCTACCTGTGGCAATTACGCGCTGATTCTTTTCTACAAACCACAAAGACATTGGTACCCTTTATCTTGTATTTGGTGCCTGAGCCGGAATAGTGGGAACTGCTTTAAGCCTCCTCATTCGAGCTGAACTAAGCCAACCCGGGTCGCTCTTAGGAGATGACCAAATTTATAACGTAATCGTTACTGCCCACGCCTTTGTAATAATTTTCTTTATAGTAATACCAATTCTCATTGGAGGGTTTGGAAACTGGCTTGTACCCCTAATAATCGGGGCCCCTGACATAGCATTCCCCCGAATAAATAATATGAGCTTCTGACTTCTCCCTCCATCATTCCTACTCCTGCTAGCCTCTTCTGGCGTTGAGGCCGGGGCCGGGACAGGATGAACAGTCTACCCCCCTCTAGCAGGCAATCTCGCCCACGCGGGAGCATCAGTAGACTTAACAATTTTTTCACTCCACCTGGCAGGTGTTTCATCAATTCTTGGGGCAATTAATTTTATCACCACAACCATCAACATAAAACCTCCAGCCATCTCCCAATATCAAACGCCTTTATTTGTTTGGGCCGTACTTGTAACAGCCGTGCTCCTTCTTCTCTCACTACCAGTCCTGGCTGCCGGAATTACAATGCTCCTTACAGACCGAAATCTTAACACCACATTCTTTGACCCAGCAGGAGGAGGAGACCCAATCCTTTATCAACACTTATTCTGATTCTTTGGCCACCCAGAAGTATATATTCTTATTTTACCCGGATTTGGCATTATCTCACACGTCGTAGCCTACTATTCAGGCAAAAAAGAACCATTCGGCTACATAGGAATAGTATGGGCCATAATGGCTATTGGCCTCCTTGGCTTCATTGTTTGAGCCCATCACATATTTACTGTTGGAATAGACGTAGACACTCGTGCCTACTTTACATCCGCAACAATAATTATTGCCATCCCGACAGGGGTAAAAGTATTTAGCTGACTCGCCACACTTCATGGGGGCTCTATTAAATGAGAAACCCCAATGCTATGAGCCCTGGGGTTTATTTTCCTCTTTACAGTTGGTGGACTAACAGGAATTGTTCTGGCCAACTCATCGCTTGATATTGTTCTCCACGACACATATTATGTAGTTGCACATTTCCACTATGTACTGTCAATAGGTGCCGTATTCGCTATTATAGCAGCCTTCGTTCACTGATTCCCGCTATTTACAGGGTATACCCTAAACGACACCTGAACAAAAATTCACTTCGGGGTAATATTTATTGGTGTAAACCTCACATTCTTCCCACAACATTTTCTAGGGCTGGCAGGAATACCACGACGGTACTCCGACTACCCCGACGCCTATGCCCTGTGAAACACAGTATCATCTATTGGGTCCCTCATCTCTCTTGTAGCAGTAATTATGTTCCTGTTTATCCTTTGAGAAGCCTTTGCCGCCAAACGAGAAGTATCTTCAGTAGAACTAACTATAACAAACGTAGAGTGACTTCATGGCTGCCCTCCACCCTACCACACATTTGAGGAGCCAGCATTTGTTCAAGTTCAATCAAATTAACGAGAAAGGGAGGAATTGAACCCCCATGTACTGGTTTCAAGCCAGTCACATAACCACTCTGTCACTTTCTTCTAAAGACATTAGTAAAATGCAAATTACACCACCTTGTCAAGGTGGAATTGCAGGTTAAATCCCTGTATGTCTTAAGCCTCTGGCTTAATGGCACATCCCACGCAACTAGGATTCCAAGACGCGGCATCACCCGTTATAGAAGAACTTCTTCACTTCCACGACCACGCACTAATAATCGTATTTTTAATTAGCACCCTAGTACTCTATATTATTGTTGCAATGGTTTCAACTAAACTTACTAACAAGTATATCTTGGATTCCCAAGAAATCGAAATTGTATGAACTATTTTACCAGCCGTAATCCTAGTTCTGATCGCCCTGCCCTCCCTCCGGATTCTATATCTTATAGACGAAATTAATGACCCCCATTTAACAATTAAAGCCATGGGACATCAATGGTATTGAAGCTATGAATACACAGACTACGAAGACCTGGGCTTTGACTCCTATATAATTCCCACTCAAGATCTTTCACCCGGTCACTTCCGACTCCTGGAAACAGACCACCGTATAGTAGTCCCAATGGAATCACCAATTCGTGTTTTAGTGTCTGCTGAAGACGTACTACACTCCTGGGCCGTCCCATCCCTAGGTGTTAAAATAGACGCAGTTCCCGGGCGATTGAATCAAACTGCCTTTATTGCCTCACGCCCCGGGGTATTCTACGGACAATGCTCTGAAATCTGCGGAGCAAATCACAGCTTTATACCTATTGTAGTAGAAGCCGTCCCCCTGGAGCACTTTGAGAGCTGATCCTCACTAATACTAGAAGACGCCTCACTAGAAAGCTAATTATCGGACAAAGCGTTGGCCTTTTAAGCCAAAGTTTGGTGACTACCGACCACCTCTAGTGAAATGCCCCAGCTGAACCCCAACCCCTGATTTGCTATTCTTGTGTTCTCATGAATTATTTTCCTCACCATCATCCCAACCAAAATCTTAAATCACACTGCACCGAATGAACCAGCCCCAATAAGTGAAGAAAAACACAAAACCGAGCCTTGAGACTGACCATGATAATGAGCTTTTTTGACCAATTCGCGAGCCCCTCTTTCCTAGGAATTCCCCTTATTGCCGTTGCAATCGCACTACCATGAATCCTCTTTCCAACTCCCCCCTCTCGATGGCTAAATAACCGACTTATTACACTCCAAACATGATTTATTAATCGATTTACCAACCAACTTTTACTGCCCCTAAATGTAGGAGGACATAAATGAGCGTTGCTATTCGCCTCCCTAATGGTATTCCTTATTACAATTAATATATTAGGCCTTCTCCCCTACACCTTTACCCCCACCACACAACTATCATTAAATATAGGATTTGCAGTGCCACTATGACTCGCCACAGTAATTATTGGTATACGGAACCAACCGACAGTCGCTCTTGGTCACCTTCTACCTGAAGGAACCCCCATCCCCCTAATTCCTGTGCTAATTATTATCGAAACAATTAGTTTATTTATTCGACCGCTGGCCCTAGGAGTCCGACTTACGGCTAACTTAACTGCAGGCCACCTGCTAATTCAGCTTATCGCTACAGCCGTATTTGTTCTTCTACCAATAATACCGACAGTAGCAATCTTAACTGGCGCTGTCCTCTTCCTCCTTACGCTCCTAGAAGTTGCGGTAGCAATAATTCAAGCCTATGTATTTGTCCTACTCCTAAGTCTTTATCTGCAAGAGAACGTTTAATGGCACACCAAGCACATGCATACCATATGGTTGATCCTAGCCCATGACCACTAACCGGAGCCGTCGGTGCTTTACTAATAACATCCGGCCTAGCAATCTGGTTTCACTTCCACTCAATAACACTCATAACTCTTGGACTGGTTCTTCTACTCCTCACAATATACCAGTGATGACGAGACATCATCCGAGAGGGGACCTTCCAAGGCCACCACACACCCCCCGTCCAAAAAGGACTGCGCTATGGTATAATCCTATTTATTACCTCTGAAGTGTTCTTTTTCCTCGGGTTCTTTTGAGCCTTCTATCACTCAAGCTTGGCACCAACACCCGAACTAGGAGGATGCTGGCCCCCCACGGGAATTACCACATTAGACCCCTTCGAAGTGCCCCTTCTTAATACAGCCGTGCTATTAGCATCAGGGGTGACAGTCACATGAGCCCACCACAGCATCATAGAAGGTGAACGAAAACAGGCCATTCAGTCCCTCGCACTCACAATTTTATTAGGACTATACTTTACTGCCCTCCAGGCCATAGAATACTATGAAGCGCCCTTTACAATTGCAGACGGGGTCTACGGCTCCACATTCTTTGTTGCCACAGGATTCCACGGACTACATGTAATCATTGGGTCAACCTTTCTAGCTGTTTGTCTTCTCCGCCAGATCCAATATCACTTTACATCTGAACACCACTTCGGTTTTGAAGCCGCTGCTTGATATTGACATTTTGTTGACGTAGTATGACTGTTCCTCTACGTATCCATCTATTGATGAGGCTCATATCTTTCTAGTATTCAAAGCTAGTACAAGTGACTTCCAATCATTTAGTCTTGGTTAAACCCCAAGGAAAGATAATGAATCTAATTACAACTATTCTTATTATTGCGATAGCCCTGTCGTCAGTTTTGGCACTCGTGTCCTTCTGATTACCACAAATAAACCCAGACGCAGAAAAACTTTCCCCATACGAATGCGGGTTTGACCCCCTAGGATCTGCCCGACTACCATTCTCCTTACGATTCTTTTTAGTAGCTATTTTATTTCTCCTATTTGACCTAGAAATTGCCCTTCTTCTCCCCCTCCCCTGAGGGGATCAACTCCACAACCCCACAGGGACATTCTTCTGAGCAACCACAGTTCTAATCCTACTAACTTTGGGGTTAATTTATGAATGAACTCAAGGCGGCCTAGAATGGGCAGAATAGGGTGTTAGTCCAAAGCAAGACCTCTGATTTCGGCTCAGAAAATTGTGGTTTAAGTCCATGACCCCCTTATGACACCAATACATTTCAGCTTTAGCTCAGCCTTCATTCTAGGACTAATAGGACTAGCATTTCATCGCACACACCTGCTCTCCGCACTTTTATGTCTGGAGGGAATAATGTTGTCCCTATTTATTGCGCTAGCCCTATGGACACTTCAATTCGAGTCAACAAGCTTCTCCACAGCCCCTATATTGCTACTAGCCTTCTCCGCCTGTGAAGCAAGTACAGGCCTTGCACTCCTGGTAGCCACAGCCCGGACTCACGGAACTGACCGGCTACAAAACCTTAATTTACTACAATGCTAAAAGTACTTATTCCCACCATTATACTATTCCCAACAATCTGACTTACTTCTCCCAAATGGCTATGGACGGCCACCATTACTCATAGTCTCTCAATCGCCCTCGTCAGCCTCTCCTGATTAAAATGAACCTCAGAAACCGGGTGAACTGCATCCAACACATATATGGCCACAGACCCCCTATCAACACCCCTTCTGGTACTAACATGCTGGCTTCTTCCACTAATGATTCTAGCCAGCCAAAACCACATTAACCCCGAACCAGTTAGCCGACAGCGCATGTATATCACACTACTTGCTTCATTACAGACCTTCTTAATCATAGCATTTGGTGCCACAGAGATCATTATATTTTATATTATGTTTGAAGCCACACTCATCCCAACCCTTATTATTATCACCCGGTGAGGTAATCAAACCGAACGCCTCAACGCCGGGACCTACTTCCTCTTTTATACGCTAGCAGGCTCCCTACCACTTTTGGTCGCGCTACTTCTCCTTCAACAATCCACAGGCACTCTTTCTATATTAACTATTCAATATTCCCAGCCACTTCTAATAGACTCTTGAGGTCACAAAATCTGGTGAGCCGGCTGCTTAATCGCCTTCCTAGTAAAAATACCACTGTATGGGGTCCACCTTTGACTCCCTAAAGCACATGTAGAAGCCCCCGTCGCAGGATCTATAGTATTAGCAGCAGTACTACTGAAACTCGGGGGATACGGCATAATACGAATAATAGTTATACTAGACCCCCTGTCAAAAGAACTAGCATACCCGTTTATTATCCTAGCGCTATGAGGAATTATTATAACAGGATCAATTTGCCTGCGACAAACAGACCTTAAATCCCTAATCGCCTATTCATCCGTAAGCCACATAGGACTCGTAGCAGGGGGTATTTTAATTCAAACCCCATGAGGATTCTCAGGAGCAATTATTTTAATAATTGCCCACGGACTGGTATCTTCAATATTATTCTGCCTAGCCAACACGGCCTACGAGCGGACCCACAGCCGAACAATGATCCTTGCCCGCGGATTACAAATAATTTTCCCACTCACAGCAGCCTGATGATTTATTGCCAATCTCGCCAACCTAGCACTACCGCCACTCCCTAACCTAATGGGTGAACTCATGATTATTTCAACTCTATTCAACTGATCCCCATGAACTATTGCACTTACAGGGGCCGGAACGCTAATTACCGCGGGCTATTCCCTCTATATGTTCCTCATGTCTCAACGAGGCCCGACACCGAGCCATATCATGAAACTCCCCCCATTTCACACCCGAGAACACTTATTAATAGTACTTCATCTAATTCCGGTGATTCTCCTCGTAACAAAACCAGAACTCATGTGAGGCTGGTGTTATTAGTAAGTATAGTTTAACTAAAATATTAGATTGTGATTCTAAAGACAGGAGTTAAAACCCCCTTACTCACCAAGGAAGGACAGAAATCAATAAGTACTGCTAATCCTTATGCACCGCGGTTAAAATCCGCGGCTTCCTCACGCTTCTGAAGGATAACAGCTCATCCATTGGTCTTAGGAACCAAAAACTCTTGGTGCAAATCCAAGTGGAAGCTATGAATTCAACCACTTTAATTATGTCATCCTCACTTATCTTAGTCCTCATAATCCTTATGCTCCCCCTGCTAACAACACTAGACCCAAAACCAAAAAACCCAGAATGGGCTAACACACAAGTTAAAACCGCCGTCAGCACTGCATTCTTCGTTAGCCTCTTACCACTTATAATTTTCCTAGACCAAGGAATAGAAAGCGTCACCACAAATTGGCACTGAATAAATACACACATGTTTGATACAAATATTAGCTTCAAATTTGACCACTATTCCCTCATTTTCACCCCTATTGCCCTCTACGTTACCTGATCAATTCTAGAATTTGCACTCTGATACATACACTCTGACCCCAATATAAACCGATTCTTCAAATACCTCCTCTTATTTTTGGTGGCCATAATTACCCTTGTTACAGCCAACAATATATTTCAACTGTTCATTGGCTGAGAAGGAGTTGGAATCATGTCATTTCTACTAATCGGATGATGGTACGGACGGGCAGACGCTAATACAGCAGCCCTGCAAGCCGTGATCTACAACCGGGTTGGAGATATTGGACTAATTTTAAGTATGGCCTGGTTTGCAATAAACCTTAATTCCTGAGAAATTCAACAAATCTTCTTCTTATCAAAAAACTTTGACATAACAATTCCTCTTATAGGACTAATCCTCGCAGCAACAGGAAAATCGGCCCAATTTGGCCTACATCCCTGGCTCCCTTCTGCCATGGAGGGCCCTACACCAGTATCCGCCCTACTCCACTCCAGTACTATGGTCGTTGCCGGAATCTTCCTATTAATTCGACTCCACCCCCTTATAGAAAACAACGGGACGGCACTGACAATCTGTCTTTGCCTGGGAGCCCTAACCACGCTATTCACAGCCACTTGCGCCCTCACCCAGAATGATATTAAAAAGATTGTAGCTTTCTCAACATCCAGCCAACTAGGGTTAATAATGGTTACAATTGGACTAAACCAACCACAACTAGCATTCCTCCACATCTGCACCCATGCCTTCTTTAAAGCCATACTATTTTTATGCTCGGGATCAATTATCCACAGCCTAAATGATGAACAGGACATCCGAAAAATAGGAGGTCTTCACAACCTAATACCTGCCACCTCAACATACCTAACAATTGGTAGCCTAGCACTAACGGGAACTCCATTTTTAGCCGGATTCTTCTCAAAAGATGCTATTATTGAAGCCCTAAACACCTCCTACCTCAACGCCTGAGCCCTCACCCTTACACTAATTGCCACCTCATTTACCGCTGTTTATAGCTTCCGAGTTGTATTCTTCGTAACCATAGGGTCCCCCCGATTTACACCTTTGTCCCCCATCAATGAAAATAACCCCCTAGTGATTAATCCAATTAAACGACTTGCCTGAGGAAGTATTATTGCAGGACTTATTATTACATCCAACTTTTTACCCTCAAAAACACCCATCATAACAATACCCGCCGCCCTTAAAATAGCAGCCCTGATAGTAACTATTATTGGACTCCTGGTAGCAATAGAACTCACAGCCATAACCAACAAGCAAGTTAAAATTACCCCTACAATTCCCCTACACAACTTCTCAAACATATTAGGCTATTTTCCAGCAATAATCCACCGCCTCCCCCCTAAACTTAACCTGGCCCTAGGACAATCAATTGCCACTAAACTAGACCAAACATGACTTGAAATTTCAGGACCAAAAGGACTAGCACTCACCCAAATAATAATATCAAAAATTACAAGTGATATTCAACGAGGAATAATTAAAACATACCTAACCATCTTTTTACTAACACTAACTCTGGCAGTCCTCCTAACCCTAATCTAAACGGCCCGAAGAGTCCCACGGCTCAAACCTCGAGTTAACTCTAACACCACCAGTAATGTTAAAAGCAAGACTCAGGCACAAATAACCAACATGCCCCCACCGAAAGAATATATCACAGCCACCCCACCTACATCCCCCCGCAGTATAGAAAACTCTTTCAATCCATCAGTGATAACCAAAGAGCCCTCATACCAGCCCCCTCAAAACACCCCGGCCGCTAAAACAACCCCTAACAAATAAACCAGCACGTAACCAGCCACAGACCGACTTCCCCAGGCTTCCGGAAAAGGCTCGGCAGCTAAAGCTGCTGAATAAGCAAACACTACAAGCATCCCCCCTAAGTAGATTAAGAAAAGAACCAAAGACAAAAAAGACCCCCCGCATCCAACTAAGATCCCGCACCCGACCCCCGCTGCTACTACCAACCCCAGAGCAGCAAAATAAGGAGTAGGATTAGAAGCAACAGCAATTAACCCCACAACTAAAGCCACCAATAACAAAAACATAAAATAGGTCATAATTCTTGCTCGGACTTTAACCGAGACCAATGACTTGAAGAACCACCGTTGTAGTTCAACTACAAGAACAATAATGGCAAGCCTACGAAAAACCCACCCCCTAATAAAAATCGCTAATGACGCACTAGTTGATTTACCAACACCATCTAACATTTCAGTATGATGAAACTTCGGATCCCTCCTCGGACTATGCTTAATTACACAAATCCTCACGGGGCTATTCCTAGCCATGCACTATACCTCAGACATCTCAACCGCATTCTCATCAGTAACCCACATTTGTCGAGATGTTAACTATGGTTGACTTATCCGAAATATTCACGCCAACGGAGCATCATTCTTCTTTATCTGTATTTATATACACGTTGCACGAGGCCTATACTATGGATCCTACCTCTACAAAGAAACCTGAAACATCGGAGTAGTCCTTCTCCTCTTGGTTATAATGACAGCCTTTGTTGGATATGTCCTTCCCTGAGGACAAATATCCTTTTGAGGAGCTACGGTAATTACGAACCTCCTATCAGCAGTCCCATACATAGGCGACACCCTAGTTCAATGAATTTGAGGCGGCTTTTCAGTAGATAATGCAACACTAACACGATTCTTCGCCTTCCACTTCCTGCTCCCATTTGTTATTGCCGGCGCAACCCTGCTTCACCTTCTATTTCTACACGAAACAGGATCAAACAACCCAGCCGGACTGAACTCCGACGCAGACAAAATTTCCTTTCACCCATACTTTTCATACAAGGACCTTCTTGGATTTGTACTTATATTACTAGCTCTTACATCACTAGCTTTGTTCTCCCCTAATCTACTAGGAGACCCAGAAAATTTTACGCCCGCAAACCCCCTAGTCACGCCACCACATATCAAGCCAGAATGGTACTTCCTATTTGCCTACGCCATTCTGCGATCCATCCCCAACAAACTAGGAGGAGTCCTCGCACTACTATTTTCCATCCTAGTCCTCCTAGTAGTCCCAATCCTGCATACTTCAAAACAGCGAGGACTAACATTCCGCCCGCTTACCCAGTTTTTATTCTGGACCCTAGTAGCAGATATAGCCATTTTAACATGAATTGGAGGCATGCCAGTAGAACACCCATACGTTATTATCGGTCAAATTGCATCAATCCTATACTTTGCACTCTTCCTGGTCCTCCTTCCACTAGCCGGGTGATTAGAGAACAAAGCACTAAAATGAGCTTGCCCTAGTAGCTTAGTCTAAAAGCATCGGTCTTGTAATCCGAAGATCGGAGGTTAAAATCCCCCCTAGCGCCCAGAAGAGAGAGATTTTAACTCCCACCCCTGGCTCCCAAAGCCAGAATTCTAAATTAAACTATCTTCTGATAGTAACCTATATGGTTTATATACATAATATGTATATATTACATATATGTAATAGTACATATATGTATTATCACCATTAATTTATTTTAACCTCAAAGCAAGTACTAACGTTCAAGACGTTCATAAAGCAAATTATTAAACTCACCATTAATTTATTTTAACCTCAAAGCAAGTACTAACGTCCAAGACGTTCATAAAGCAAATTATTAAACTCACAAGTAATTTATTTTAAACTGGAAAAATAGATTTATCTACCTAGAAAATGGACCTCAGATTCTTTCTTTGGAAGAACAACTAGGATTTCCCGACACTATATTAATGTAGTAAGAGACCACCAACCAGTATACATTAATGCATATTGTTAATGATAGAACCAGGGACACAAACTGTAGGTGTGGTATAACTGAACTATTCCTTGCATCTGGCTTCAATCTCACGTACATGGCTGCGACTCCCATCCTCGGATAATTATACTGGCATCCGGTTAAATGGTGTAATTACATACTCCTCGTTACCCAACATGCCGGGCGTTCTTTTATATGCATAGGGTTCTCTTTTTTGGTTGCCTTTCACTTTGCATCTCACAGTGCAGGCTCAACAGATAATCAAGGTAGTATATTCCCCTTGCTCGCATTAAAGTAGGTCAATCATTGAAAGACATAACTTAAGAATAACATATATAGAATTCAAGTGCATAACATATACATCTATTCTTCAACTTATCCTTATCTATATGCCCCCCTTTTTGGTTTTTGAGCGACAAACCCCCTTACCCCCTACGCTCAGCAAATCCTGTTATCCTTGTCAAACCCCAAAACCAAGGAAGGTTCGAGAACGTGCAGCCTAGCAAGTTGAAATATGGGCTAGCTATCCGCATTATATATATATACATGCATATCGCATAACTTATTATGCAAAATTTGCCCATTATATTAGCCTAAAAACCCCTATAATAATTTTAGGGCAATTTCTCAATGCTAATAATTCCAACATTTTATAAC